CATATCTTGTTAAACCGCCCATAAGAACCATATTCTGACTTTTATCGGGTGAATATCCAACAATAGGTTCCATAGAATTAATAATGGATCCGGATCCCAAAAACAATAAAGCTTTAGAATAGGCATGAGTTATTAAATGGAATAAGGCAGCTCGATAAGAACCTATACCTAGAGCTAACATAATATAACCCAGTTGAGACATTGTGGAATAGGCTAAACTTCTTTTAATGTCTCTTTGAGCGAGAGCCAAAGTAGCTCCTAATAGTACTGTTATTATGCCTATTAAAGAAACGAAATTCATTATGTAAGGTATAACTCTGAAAAGAGGAAGAAGCCGAGCTACAAGAAAAATTCCCGCTGCTACCATGGTAGCAGCGTGTATAAGAGCCGAAATAGGGGTGGGCCCCTCCATAGCATCAGGTAACCATATGTGAAGAGGGAATTGTGCAGATTTAGCAATTGCGCCGACGAATAATAAAAAGGCGCAGAGAGTAACAAATGTAGAATTGACCCCATTACTATGGATCAAGTTATTAACTATTTTGAACAAATCCCGAAATTCGAAACTGCCAGTTATCCAATAAAAACCTAAGATTCCTAATAATAAACCAAAGTCTCCTACACGATTAGTTATAAAGGCTTTTTGGCAAGCACTTGCTGCAACCGGTCGTGTAAACCAAAAACCTATTAATAAATATGAACACATTCCCACGAGTTCCCAAAAAATATAAATTTGTATCAAATTGGAACTAGTAACTAATCCCAACATGGAAGTATTAGAAAAACTCATATAAGCAAAAAATCTCAAATATCCTTGATCATGAGACATATAATTGTCACTATAAATAAGAACCATGATTCCAACAGTAGTAATTAGTATTGACATAATAGAAGTAAGTGGATCGATCAAGTGTCCGAACTCTAAAGAAAAATCATTATTGATAGTCCAAGACCATAAATATTGATAGATAAAACTTCCATTTATTTGCTGAATAGACAGACTGGCCGAAAAGGCCATAGTTATACTTAGCAGTAAAACACTAGTAAAACCCCACATACGACGAATATTTTTTGTTGCTGTAGGAATAAACAGAAGTCCAAATCCTATTGACATAGTAACTGGAAGTGGAAGAAAGGGTATTATCCATGCGTATTGATATGTTTGTTCCATAAAAAAATATTTGTTTTTTTATTGTTATAAATTTAATTGTTTCAAATCCACCAACCAAAAGAACAATAATAAAAGAAATCAACAAAAATAAAAAAATTATTATCTATTTCATTTAGCCCTAGATATATATGTGATATGGCATAGGTATATATACATGGATACGTATATATAATTCATAATCTTTTTGTATATTTTGTATATATTTATTTTTACATATTTACATATATATTATATAATTATATAGAATTATATTTATATTATTATGATATGTTTTACATGTTTTGAACAAAGTATTTATTATCCATGGGATAAGTATGGATAATGACGAAAAAACGATCTAAATATATGTCTTTCACATACAATAATAAAAATTAGTATTTTGTTTTTGAATGGCGGTTCCAAAAAAACGTACTTCTCGATCAAAAAAACGTATTCGTAGAAATATTTGGAAGAAGAAGGGATATTTAACGGCAGTAAAAGCTCTTTCTTTAGCTAAATCGGTTTCCACTGGGCATTCAAAAAGTTTTTTTGTGCAACAAACAAGTAATAAAATTTTGGAATAATCTAAATCGACATACCATTAAGAACTTAAAAATTTTTAAGATAAATGATTCACATTAACTAATGTATTGAATGTATTTAATTCCTTAATATCAATATTAGTTAGAACTAATTGCTGTGGCGTGTTATGTAGTAAATAATAATTCTTATGTTTATTGGCCTCTTAGTATAGTACTAATTATTCTAATTTTTCTCTATCAATTCAATTTTATATTGTGAAAATTGAATTGATAGAGAAAAAGTTTTTTGTTATATGCCTAGCCCAAAACCTAATTAGAAGTATAGTTACTAGATAGTATTTATAATAAATTACGAAGAGTATTATAAATGATACTAAGGTATCGAAATTATTAGAAAAATGCCTCGAATAAAATTGCGATAAATATGACATTTTTATTTTTTTATTAAAAAAAAATTAATATTTTTAATTTTCAATACATTAATTAAAAAATCGTCTAAAAAAGGATGATTTTTAGTTCTATAACTCGACCCTCGGCCCGGAACAGAACTATCTAGTTCTGACTGTTTTGGTATAATTCCGTTTTTACATTCTAGACTAGATACATGAAAGTTTATTCTTAAAGCTAAACCCTACGGCGATACTTAGTAAACATTCAAATATTAATTTAAATAAGTTTTTTTCATCGGTTCTAACGTTTACTAACTATATTGAATCCTTGAATCTTGACCATTCAACATGAATTGACTATTATTTATTATTATTTCAAATAAGCCGCCATGGTGAAATTGGTAGACACGCTGCTCTTAGGAAGCAGTGCTAGAGCATCTCGGTTCGAGTCCGAGTGGCGGCATCCCCTAAAAAGGCTCACAGCGGATCCTATAATATATTTAATTCTCAATTTTAATTCTATAATGGAGAACCCCCGCCCTTTTTATGATATTTGCAACTTTAGAACATATATTAACTCATATCTCTTTTTCGATTATTTCAATTGTGATTACGATTCATTTTATGACCTTATTAGTCCACGAAATCGTAGGATTACGTAATTCATCGGAAAGAGGTATGATAGCTACCTTTTTATCTATAACAGGATTATTAGTTATTCGTTGGATTTATTCAGGTCATTTCCCATTAAGTAATTTATATGAGTCATTAATCTTCCTTTCATGGAGTTTCTCCATTATTCATATGATTCCTAAAATACGAAATAATAAAAATTATTTAAGCGTAATAACCGCGCCAAGTGCTATTTTTACCCAAGGTTTCGCCACGTCGGGTCTTTCAACCGAAATGCATCAATCCGCTATATTAGTACCCGCTCTACAATCTCAGTGGTTAATGATGCACGTAAGTATGATGCTATTAAGCTATGCAGCTCTTTTATGTGGATCATTATTATCAGTCGCTCTTTTAGTGATTACATTTCGAAAAAACATTGCTATTTTTTTAAAAAGCAAGAATTTAGTAATTAAATCATTTATCGTTGGCGAAGTCGAATATTTGAATGATAAAAGAAGTGTTTTTAAAAACACTTCTTTTATTTCATTTCAAAATTATTACAAATATCAATTGACTCAGCGTTTAGATTATTGGAGTTATCGTGTCATTAGTTTAGGCTTTACCTTTTTAACCATAGGCATTCTTTCTGGAGCAGTATGGGCTAATGAGGCTTGGGGATCTTATTGGAATTGGGACCCTAAGGAAACTTGGGCATTTATTACTTGGATCATATTCGCGATTTATTCACATACTAGAACAAATAAAAGTTTAAAAGATACACATTCGGCACTTGCGGCTTCTATAGGATTTCTTATAATTTGGATATGTTATTTTGGGATCAATCTATTAGGAATAGGTTTACATAGTTATGGTTCATTCACATTAACATCTAATTGAATAAACGATACATAACATAAGAACATCATCTCATATGTATCTCGAGTTTTTGCGAACCATTTGATTTCTAGAGTCAAATGGTTCGCAAAAACTCGAGATACATCTCATTACAACTCTAATTCACTTTATTTTACAGAATTATAAGACTTGCCGTCTCATTAATAAAAACTATCTATAAAAATAATTAGATAAGATAGCTTGTACCTTGTCAATTGATAGTAAGAGAACGAAATCGGGATAAATACCAATACCTATTATTGGTAAAAAGAGACAGATCGAAACAAAAAGTTCTCGTGGTCCAGAATCCACAAAATTAGAATTTGGAACATTGAATAACTTGTATCCGTAGAACATCTGACGTAACATAGATAATAAATAAATAGGAGTTAATATCATTCCAATTGCCATTCCAAAAGTAATTAGTACTTTTGGAATTAAAAGATATTTTGAGCTGGTAATTATTCCAAAAAATACTACTAATTCTGCAACAAAACCACTCATCCCTGGCAATGCAAGAGAGGCCATCGAAAAGCTACTGAACATTGTAAATATTTTCGGCATCGGGACAGCTATCCCCCCCATTTCGTCGAGAGAAACAAGACGTATTCTATCACAACAGGTTCCTGCCAAGAAAAAAAGTGCAGCACCAATAAATCCATGAGAAAGTATTTGTAGAATGGCTCCATTTAGTCCCATGTTGGTTATAGAACCAATTCCTATAATTGTGAAACCCATGTGAGATACAGAGGAATAGGCTATTCTCTTTTTTAAATTGCGTTGACCAAAAGAGGTTAAAGCCGCATAGATTATTTGTATTGTTCCCACTATCACCAACCACGGAGAAAATATGGAATGAGCACGGGGTAATAATTCCATATTGATCCGAATCAATCCATATGCTCCCATTTTTAATAAAATTCCGGCAAGAAGCATACATGTACTGTAATGTGCTTCTCCATGGGTATCTGGTAACCATGTATGTAGGGGTATGATCGGCGATTTGACAGCATAAACAATAAGGAAGCCAAAATAGAATATTATTTCCAATGCCATAGGATATGATTGATTAGCAAGTCTTTCAAAATCTAATGTTGGTTCAGTGGAGCCATATAAACCCATACCTAGAACTCCTATTAATAGAAAAATGGAACCCCCCGCAGTGTACAAAATAAACTTTGTAGCCGAGTATAAGCGCTTCTTTCCTCCCCACATGGATAAAAGTAAGTAAACAGGAATTAATTCTAACTCCCACATGATAAAAAAAAGTAAAAGGTCTCGAGAAGAAAATGATCCTATTTGACCACTGTACATTGCTAACATAAAGAAATGGAATAATCGTGAATTTCGAGTAACTGGCCAAGCCGCTAAAGTAGCTAAAGTAGTGATAAATCCTGTCAGTAAAATGGGTCCCACGGAAAGCCCATCGATTCCCAGTCTCCAGTGAAAATCCAAAATATTTATCCATTTCCAATCTTCTTCCAATTGGATTAAGGGATCGTCCAATTGGAAATGATAACAGAATGCATAGGTCGTTAAAAGGAGTTCTAATAAGCATATACATATAGTATACCATCGAAACACCTTATTCCCCTTATGGGGAAGAAAAAAAATGGAAGAACCCGCGAATATAGGCAAAACAACAAGTATTGTTAACCAAGGAAAATAACTCGTGATAAAGACAAGATACGCTTTGACCAGAAAAGCCCGTGCTCGGAATAATATATTGATTTTATCGAGTACGGGCTTTTGTCGGTAAATGAGGAATCAAATGATTCAAGTGGAGTTTTTGTAACGTATCAATTAATAAGATAGACCCATGCTGCGAGTTGTTTCATGCCATAAATAAACACGGACACTCAAAAAGTCTGTTGGGCAAGCAGATTCACATCTCTTACAACCTACACAATCCTCGGTTCTTGGTGCGGAAGCAATTTGTTTAGCTTTACATCCGTCCCAAGGTATCATTTCCAATACATCTGTGGGGCAGGCGCGGACACATTGAGTACACCCTATACATGTCTCATAAATTTTTACTGAATGTGACATTAAATCTAGAAATTCCCGTTTTGAACATAAAAAATTTTCGATCTGGTATGGTAAAAATAAATGGTAGTAAATGAATTATATGTTTATATTGTAGACACCAGATGAATCAATGATTTATTAATTTTTTTAAGAATCAATATATTTCTAAATTTGTTCATGAAAAAGTGCCAAGATACTTTGATTTCTCTTTCAACAACCACAGTCATACAATACAAGTCGCACATCTGAATTCAAATTGGTCAACAAATAATACAATATTTAATTAATATTAATGGAATTTAAATTCTATTTTAAATTCGAATAAATCTAACAAATTAATATAAATGTGTATAAGAGACACATATAATTTATATAATGAAAATCCAATGATTAAATAATGAATGATTACGACTAATTTAATTATTCAACAAATTTGATTGATTGATACGAGTTGATTTTTTGTTATGATGGATCGATGAAACAATAGCTAGTCCAATAGCAGCTTCAGCCGCTGCAATAGCTATAACAAAAATTGAGAAAATGTCTCCTTTTAATTGGCGACTATCAAATAAATCAGAAAATGTTACGAGATTGATATTAACTGAATTTAGTATAAGCTCAAGACACATAAGTGCTCTAACCATGTTTCGACTTGTGATTAATCCATAGATACCGATAGAAAATAAATAGACACTCAAAAAAAGTACATGCTCGAACATCATTGACTAACTCCTCATCAATTTAGATTCATTTAAATATGAATAATAATTCAACTGATTTCATTGACTAGAATAGAACAAAATATTACAGAACAATAGAAGGTATTGGCAATAGATTTAACTAAAAACCTTAAACCTTTACACCTTTTTTATTTTATTTCAAATTTATAATTCTAAAAATTTTTTAAATTATAAGTATTTATGATTGACGAGCCATAGTAATTGCACCTATTAAAGAAACTAAAAGAATTATAGAAATGAGTTCAAATGGAAGATAAAAATCTGTTGATAAATGAATCCCAATTTGTTGAACATAACTTATTAGGTCCTGTTCTAGAATCTGGTTTGATCTTGTAGTCCAAAGAATTCCGTACCATGACGTATCTGGGATAGTAATAATTAGTAAAAAAAAAATACTTGTACAAACCAGTGAAGTAACCCCATCTCCAAGGGTCCAAAGGTGGGAAACATTGGAATATTCTGAGCCATTTATGAACATTACAGCAAATATGATTAAGACATTTATGGCTCCCACATAAATAAGAAGTTGTGCAGCAGCTACAAAATAAGAATTCGATAGAATATAGAATAAGGATATACAAACAAGAACCAATCCCAACGAAAAGGCAGAATAAATTGGATTGGTAAATAATACTACTCCCAGGCCCCCAAATATAAGAACTGATCCCAGAAATACTACAACAATATTATGTATTGATCCAGGTAAATCCATTATGTATGAAATAAGAAAATAAATAAATCGAAAGATTTCATGACCTTACTGAATAGTCCAGGAAGTAAAAATTAGCCCATTTTTTTTTTTATTTTCTATGATACCGTTCCTAAATAAAATCTTAATGATAAATAAAATCTGATTGTAATATGCAGTATTAATTGTAGATATAGATAAAGTTATTAGGTAAAGTTATCGGGCCAACTCAACTTTTTCATTTTAATTTATTCAAAAAAAAAGAAAAGTTGGAATCTTATATTTCCAAATCAAAACGAAAAATATTAAATAAACCAGCTATTCTCAACAATCAATAGTTATCGTTTTACTTTTAGTTACATTGACTAAAAAAAATAAATAAAGAAGCTTGGATCCTTTCTATCAAAATAAAAAAATATAATCTTACTAATTAGTAATTGTTCTTGAATCAAGATATTTACCTTTGTCTATTTTTATTTGAGTCGAATTCATAACTGTTTGAATTGTGTAGTCTCCAATTACTGACATTGGTAACCGACCCAAAGCGATTTGATTATAATTCAATTCGTGACGATCATAAGTAGAAAGTTCATATTCTTCAGTCATTGATAAACAGTTAGTGGGACAATATTCGACACAGTTACCACAAAATATACAGACACCAAAATCTATACTATAGTTAAGCAATATTTTCTTTTTAATATCTCCTTCAAATCTCCAATCAACAACAGGTAGATCTATGGGGCACACACGAACACATACTTCACAAGCAATACATTTATCAAATTCAAAGTGGATTCGACCACGGAAACGTTCTGATGTGATCGACTTTTCATAAGGATACTGAATAGTTACAGGTAAACGATTTGCGTGGGATAAGGTAATTATGAAACTTTGACCAATATACCTTGCGGCTCGTATTGTTTGTTGACCATAATTCATGAACCCAGTCACCATAGGAAACATATTGTAGATATCCACGAATAAGTTGATATTTCTTTATCTTGTTTAAGAGAGGTTATGAGTCTAGAATACCATTATCGTATTGTGTTATTTATAGTGAAACAAGTTGGGAAGACGTTGTCAATAATAAATTACCTAGAGAAATAGGTAAAAGAAATTTCCATCCAAGATTTAATAGCTGGTCCATTCTCATCCTGGGTAAAGTCCATCTTGTTGTGATAGATATAAAAAGAAACAAATAAGCTTTAGCTAATGTAATAAAGATACCAATTATCATTCCAAAGACTCTAGCAATTTGATTTATTCCGAAAAGTTCAGGAACAGATATGTATGGAATAGATAAATTCCACCCACCTAAATAAAGAACTGTTACAAATAATGAAGAAACTAAGAGATTTAGATAAGAAGCAATATAAAATAAACCATATTTGATACCAGAATATTCGGTTTGATAACCTGCTACTAATTCTTCTTCTGCTTCTGGTAAATCAAAAGGTAATCTCTCGCATTCTGCTAGAGAAGAAATTATAAAAACGATAAACCCTATAGGTTGACGCCACATATTCCACCCCCAAAAACCATATTTTGACTGCGCCTCAACTATATCAACTGTACTTGAACTGTTCGATAATCATAGTCGATAATAACATAACTGTTCTCACCGCTATTCCAAAACCGTACATGAGACCTCAGCTTCATACGGCTCCTCTATGGTCGCGTACAAATAAATGTAAGGACTGGTTCGGTATTATTATAGGTATCTTTGTGGGGTATAGGGTAGATAGAATAAAAATACCGTGTAGAGTCCCAAAAATTAGAATTAGACCAATGGAATTCTGTCTGCTAGAATAAAAAAAAGGCGCTTCCGAATTGATCTCATCCCTTATAATTAAATCTTCGGTAATAACTTAATCTTTCAATAAAATACTCGTTATATCAAGAGATAAAAAGAATTAGACACATTCTTTACTGAATCATAAAGAATAAGAATTTACTATATACATATATATTGGTATAGATGTAGGAAAAAAAAAATAAAGATCTTTTTTATATTCTATTTCTTTTGTTCCTGCTCTTCTTTCTCATAAAAGGTATTCCTGAGAATAAAGGATTAATTCGTTCTTGATAGTTATTTCTTTAATCAGTGACTAGGAGCATACTCTAGATCGGAATCGTGGGGAAGTACTGCTTGATCATTTCTACCAACTTAAAGCCCCTATCATCTTATGATTCGTTTTATGTGAAAATACCTCTTTTTTGATACCTTACATTATCTCTATTACTAATCCTTTGTGTACCTTGGTGTTCCTAACCGTCCACTGATTTTTGATTGATCTCCTATATGGTAATACATACAAGACAGTAATCCCATACAGTTGATCTTTTGCACCCGCTTCAAGATATGATGACTAATTAAAGAATCTCAATCTTGGGATAAAGAGTTTATACTCCTTAATGTTTACTTCTGCTTTATTCTTGTATATAGGGAATGAGATTTTATCTTTTTACTACACATTGATAAGCTGTTTTGTTTTACTCATATAACTATCTGGTTTAACTCATCGACCTAAATAACTCTGATGAATAAAAAAATAAAAATATCTATATCTATCCAATACATTAATTCCTCTTTCCTTTATTTCATTTTGAGGTCAAAGTTCATGTTCTAACGAATCACACGTAGAGATATTGATAACACACATAGAGTTAATGGTATTTCATAACTAATAGATTGAGCCGCAGCTCGCAAGCCACCTAAAAAAGAGTATTTATTATTCGATACATATCCTGATATAAGAAGCCCAATAGGAGCAATACTTGAAATGGAGATCCATAAAAAAACACCTATACTGAGATCAGCTAAAACAAGTCGATACCCAAAAGGAATTATTAAATAACTTAATACAATTGATATGACTGCTATAGACGGTCCGATACTAAACAAACGAATATCTCCTCTAGATGGTAGGAGGTCCTCTTTAAAAAGTAATTTAGTCCCGTCCGCTAGAGCTTGAAGAATTCCCAACGGGCCGGCATATTCGGGTCCAATACGTTGTTGTATCGCTGCGGATATTTCTCTTTCTAACCATACAATTACTAGTACTCCTATTATGATTCCCAATATAAGGGTCAAAGCAGGGATAAATAGCCATATGAGTCCATAGACTTCTTTTAAGGATTCTGATTTAGAAAAAGAATTGATAGTTTGTGCTTCTGTTGTGCCAATTATCATTTCAACGGTCAACTTCTCCCATAATGATATCTATACTACCTAGTATTGTCATGATATCAGCCAATTTCATTCTTTTAATTAGCTGAGGAAGAATTTGCAAATTGATAAAACCGGGCGGACGAATTTTCCATCTCCAGGGGAAAACACTATTATCTCCTATCAAATAAATTCCTAATTCTCCCTTTGGGGCTTCTACTCTTACATAAAGTTCTTGTTTCGACAATTCAAAATTAGGCGAAGGTTTTTTACTAATGAATCTATATTCAAAATCATTCCATTCGGAATTCCTTGCTCTATCTAAGCGCCGAATTTCTAAATTCTCATAAGGTCCTCCGGGAATTCCTTCTAAAGCCTGTTGAATAATTTTTATGGATTCCCTCATTTCGCCAATTCGTACTAAATAACGAGCTAATGAATCCCCTTCTTTTTGCCATTGGACTTCCCAATCGAATTCATTGTAACATTCATAATGATCAACTTTACGAAGATCCCATTGGATCCCGGAAGCTCGTAACATGGGTCCTGATAAGCCCCAATTTATTGCTTCTTCTCCACCAATAACGCCCACTCCTTCAACTCGTTCCAAAAAAATGGGATTCCGCGTAATAAGTTTTTCATATTCAACAACACTCGTTAAAAAATAATCGCAGAAATCTAAACATTTATCTATCCAACCATGAGGTAGATCAGCAGCTATTCCTCCGATACGGAAATAATTATGCATCATTCGCATACCTGTGGCAGCTTCGAATAAATCATATAGCAATTCTCTCTCTCTGAAAATATAGAAAAAGGGAGTCTGCGCACCGATATCCGCCATAAAAGGCCCAAGCCATAACAAATGCGAAGCTACACGACTCAGCTCTAGCATAATTACTCTGATATAGCTGGCCCTTTGGGGTACTTGAACATTTCCCAATTGTTCTGGTGCATTTACTGTTATTGCTTCGGTGAACATAGTAGCTAAATAATCCCAACGTGTTACATAAGGAAGATATTGTATAATTGTTCGGTTTTCCGCTATTTTTTCCATCCCTCTGTGTAAATAGCCCAATACGGGTTCACAGTCAATAACATCTTCACCGTCGAGAGTTATAATAAGTCTAAGAACACCATGCATCGATGGGTGATGAGGGCCCATATTGACTATCATGAGATCTTTTCTTGTAGCCGGTACAGTCATATCTTTTCTTCCCTAAATTCATTATTCCATGAATTTCTCAAAACAAGGTTTATAAAAATAAAAACCTAATAACTAATTAAAAAAAAATTTTCAAATGAATCCTCAAATTAACGAGTTTTTAGCTCCCGAATATCTAACTGACTAATTAATTTTTTATAACTTACTCTATTTTTCTTTGACAAATAAGCCAACAGCCGTTGACGTTTTCCCAGAATTTTTCGTAGACCTCTTTGAGATAAAAAATCTTTTTTGTGCAATTCCAAATGCGAGGTGAGTCTCCGTATTTTATTGGTGAAACTGAATACTTGAAATTCAACAGACCCTTTGTTTTCTTCTTTTTCGTCTTGCAGAATAACTGAAATGAATGAATTTTTGACCATAACAAAATTCTTCTATCTTTTTATTTTTTATAGATTTTACCGATCAGGAAAAATAATAATTATTATATGATGTTATGATTATGTCAGTCATTTTAATCTGATATAAACAAAAGTTTAGATTTATTCATACTTTTTTATTCTATCGAAATCCCATTTTTATTTCAAACATAAAATGGGATTTCGATAGAATAAAATATAATACATTTACACATTCACGAAAGAGAGTGATTCTTTTTTACTTAAAAAGATTCTACTAATTTAGTATTCCTAGATCCAAAAATAAATCAATATCATGTACTACAATGTAACATAACATACGCATATGTACATCTTTCGCCATATATCAAATATATTATGTCAGGTGATATATAGGAAATATAATATTAGTTTATTAACTGATTCTGGATTGGGGATACATATGTATCCTTGACATACTAAAACGACTGCTGTTATGGGTATCAAACCAGTAACGATTCATACAAGCTAAATCCTCTAATCGGTAATTAGGCCAAAGAAATAATTTTAATTTAATAAAGTTGTTTGCATCTCTATTAAGATGCTTGTCCTCATTCAAAAATTGTCCACAGTTTATTATTTTGTTTTCGTTGCAAAATTGTGGATTTTTATCTATATCATTCCAATTCAAGAAATTGAAACAAATTAGAATTCTCAACTCTCTCCGACGTCGATGAGATAGAATATGTTCAGGAACAAGAAAATTATAATTTTTTTTTTTTTCTTCATTCACAGGCATATCGCTATGTTGTGCAATGGATTTGTCTAAATTATTCTTATCAACATTTCGTTTTTTTATGAATTTTTTATTAGTTTTAACTTTATCTTTATCAACTAATGAAATACTTATGGTTTGATAGATAATAAATTGCCCATCCCTTTTTATAGATAAACGAACTGGTTCGATAATTAATATTCCTCTTTTTATCAATTCTGTAAGAACAAGATTCTTTTGAATCAGCATTACATCCAGACGCATTTCTCCTCTTTGAATCGAGGATATAGCAATTTGCTTTGCATTTGTCAATCTAAGTAAGAGACAATATACCTTAATATTATTGATCATTCTTTGACTCAAAGAATCATCCCATCTTAATTGAAAAAGGAAATATTTTTTTAGTAATAAATCTAGTTCTGCTTCCTTGATCTTCTTAGATTCCTTTTTATTTCTACGTTTTTTAATGTCTGATCCCGCGTAATTATCTTCAACATCTTTTTTTTCGTTTTGTTTTTCTAGATCATATCCAAGATATTTTGGATATTGTTGTTTGTTTTTTTCTTGGTTAGAATTTTCTAAATCAATATATTCTTTTTGATTAGATAATATGGTAAGGTTTTTTTTTTTTATGTTGATGTTTTCATATTGACTAATCTTTTCATTTTTATGAAAATCTAAAAGAAGAAATTGAATTGGTATAATCCATGGTTTAATTTTATATGTATCAAAAAGTAGCACAAATTCTGGTAAGAACCAAGATTTTAGTTTTGCTATGGTAGAATTATGATATAACCTTTTTTGATTCATTCCCATCCAATCAAAAAAGTGTTTTTTTTTCTTGTATAAGTTGATTTCTTTATGAAACAAAATATCTTTCTTTTGCATTTTGTTTTTATACTTATTAGTTTGAGTCTTAGTATTTTTATTAATCTTGATACCAATATGTGCATTGGTCCAAGTCTCGATATCAATATTTTTTATAAGACAAAAATGGAGAATTTGACAATCAAAATATTTTCTATCCCGATTTATATTCGTATCAATAGGATATCTTTCCTCTAGATAATCACTAATAGTTGTACTTACCAATAGATAAAATGCGTCGGGTTTCGATGTATTGAAATCATATAGATATGGAATCTCCCGGTTCTCCTTTACTTGTACTGTTGATCCATAAAAATAGGAGTTTTTCTTATCCCCATAATTAATATATTCATAATTCATATATTTATGTGATAAAAGATCATATCTGTAGTGTTTTTTAACCAATTTTTTTTTTTTTTTTGTGAACGAAACCGTTACGGAATAATCTTCTTTTACATAATGACTTAATTGGTCTTTTTTGTTTTTATATGAATTAAATTGAATTGAGTCTTGATTTTTAATCATACGAAGTTGATTGACTCTATTTCGCCATTTTTTCGGGACTAATCGAGACCATTTGATCTGGGAAAAATTGTATTGATAAAAACCCTTTAACCAGTTTTTCCAGTCATTCATTCCAGACTTTTTAATTTTATTATGCCTTGATTTGTAATCAAATAGTCCTCGTGTTATACAATAATCCTTTATTTTATCCCTAAGATAATAATGGGTCTCATGATCTTGAAATATATATTTTAAGTTATACTTGTTAAGTAATTGGGTTTGTGATAATTTGTAAAATACATATGCTTGGGACAAGCAAGTATAACTATTTAAATTTTTATTACTAATATTAGTATTTGAAAACCACTTTTTTATAGTTGAAATAAAGTTCATTCTATTTGGATTTATTTCATCAATTTTTTCTTGATTTGTTTCATGGTTGTAAGTGTATTTATTAATAATTTTTTTTGTTGATTCAAAAAAAAGTTGTATATTGATTCTGGGAATGTTTATGGTACATAGCAAGATATCCATGTATATTTTTTCAATGAAAAATTTTATAAAAAAATGTGATTTACGTATTAATCGTATATTGTTTCTTTTTAATATCTGCCAACTAGATTTCTGTGATTCTGATCCTTTTCTTTTATCATCATAGGTTAAAACTGTTTTTTTATTGTCTTTTGTGATTTGTTCTATTTGATTCTTGGTTATGATTATCCTATCATAAAGATCTTTCATTTTTTTTTCTATGAGTGAATAATTTGTCCAATTCATAGATCGAATTGGTATGGTCGATTCATGGTTAATTTTATTATTTATTTTTGCATCTTTTCCATTTTTATTTGGTTCATATACTTTCACCTTCTTCAATTCAAATAAAAAAATCGGATTTACTTTTTCAAGTTCTTTCATTATTCGCTTTATAACAAGAACTGTTTTGATGACCCATCCTTTTTTTTCTTTTGAAATTTGTAGAGACCATTTTCCTCTTTCCTTTAAGACCCTTAGAACGAGAAAAAATTGTTTTTTTAGCTTTCTAATTTGTCTTTCGAGTTCTTTAAAAATGGGTTCAAAAAAATAAAGTCGTTTTCGGGGAGAACCAAAGGGAAGTTCTGCTTCCATTCCCCATACTGTTAAAAAAGAAAAATTGTCTTTTTTTACTTGTTTTTTCATTGAATCTATATAATGAGATCGTACCTTAGATCTTTGTCTTCGCCAAGGTTTCAGACAAAAAGGAAATAAAATCTTTATCTGAATTCCGTCTGTTAACCAATCTTTTGGAAATTCTGTTTCTGATAATTGAACACCATTATAGGTGCACTTAACGTGCATTTCTCGATTCCATTCCTTCAAATCTTCGTACCATTCAGGAAATTGGAATAATAACATACGGCCCATATTTTTAGCTATTATCAATGAAGGTAATACAATATATTTTCTAAGAAAAGATTGTGTTACTAACATCAAACCTCTCATTACTTGAGCAAATGGAATGCTATCCCAAGTTTCGGCTATTGTTATTCGATCATTTTCCTCTTTTTTTTCCTGTTCTTTTGTCCCTTCTTTATCAAAAGAAGAATCGGAAATTTGCGATTCCGATTCTTTACCGACTCTATTTCGAAAAATGAGATTTATCATTTCAGAAAGATCAAAAGAATCAAAAAAAAATATTTTGTTTATTCGATCCAAAAAAAGCGGGGAATTAGCATTTGCTTGAAACATTTCCCAAGTAACCGTTTTGCGTCTTTGAGCACGCATGGATCCTTTTATTATATCCCGACGAAAATCTGATTGTTGCGAGTAACGTATCAAAGCCACTTCTTCTGCTTCATCATTATTACTAGTATTATTAATACTAGTAACAGAATTAGTATTCTGATTGTTATCAGTATAAATTACCACCCGTTTGGCTTTTCTTGAACGAATCTCATGATCTTCCGTCGATTCTTCCTCATCTTCTTCCTCCAGCTCTTCAATAAAAAAAAAATCATCGGCTAATTTGTATGACCATCGAGGAACTTTTTTGCTTATTTCTTCTATTCCAATAGATTTATTTTTAATTATTGTTTGATTTTTTGGGTCGGTTGTAATTACATCGAATAAAAATTTCAAGAATTTTGATTGACTTTCTGAATCAGTTCTTTTAGACTTCGATAATAATTCCCTATCAAAATCAAATGAATTCTTTTGATTTTCAAATTCTTGGGAATTATTAGGAATAGGAAGTAGACCATGAATCTTATTTATCCAAAATATTTTTATGGAATCTTTTCTAGAAGTCATTAAATCATTTATATTTGCGCGTGAATCGAGCTTTTTTATTATTCCACGATATGGCCCATTCAAAAAAGGATCATACGTTTTAGACAAGCATTCTTTTTCATTTTCATCATTGTATAGTCTGGTCCTTTTTTCGAGCATGTCTAGAAGAAGAGATCCCTTTTCTTTTTCTAGAACTTTTATTCGACTTATCAATTCATTTCTTAAGTTGGACTTTTTTTGTTCATTGGTATAAATCCAATAATTATATAAGTCTTGATGGCATAGTTTTTTCGTTGTGTATAAATAAATTTTGCGTTCTATCATATCTGAAAAAGTTGATAAACTTGACGGATAGGTAAAAGAGATTTTTTCTTTTCCATCACTCGGACATGTATAAAAAAAATATTGTGACATTTCATTTCGTACAGCATTTTCAAATAGATCATTTTTTATATATCTAAATGGACGATTCCATCGTTTATAATCGAAAAAAAAAGTCATAAGAGGTTTTTCAAACCGGAAATGGGCATGGGTCTTTTCTTTTTTTTCTTCTTTAAGTCTTCCTAATTCCCAATTATCTTGATACCCATCAAGATAAGAATCTTCGTCAACAGGGCTATCCTTATAGGATGTCTCTTTAAAGTGGAATTCATCTTTTGTTTTTTCCTTTCCATTCACCCGGATCTCTTCCGTTTCATCTATTTTGTCCGGATCCTCTTTTTCTTCCGAACAAAGGGAAGGGTCTTCTTCGGTGGATCCCCCTTGTTCCTGTTTAGTCGCCTTCGTTTCGGAAGTTGTTTCTACATCGATTTCTTCCTCACTTTCTCCCTTTTCTTCTGTTTCTGAGGTTTCTTTCAGTTTCTTAGTGACAATAGGCGACGGCATTCTGCCTAAATAGTAGACACAGGTGATAAATAAGAGAATACTAAAGATTCGAGCCATATAATTTCTCAATTCTGACACAAGGTACTTATTAGATCGAATAGAATGATTTTGTCGTATCCAGACTAAGACCAATCCAACCCATTTCATGAATAAAATGTGACCAATTAACCAACCAACAAAACTACTTGTTACAAATAACATCTTATTGTTGCATCGAAACGTATAAATGTTGACTAATCTGGTTAACGTTGAGCTTGGTAAAATGAAATGGTTGAATAATTGAAAAATTAGATTATTCAGGAATACACATTGAATGCTGAGATTACGCATTGAATTTCTGGTAGTAGATCCATAATCAAAAAGGTTTTTTTGATTGTTCCAGAAGAAATGAAACAAAAGATACGGTAGAACTAGGACAGTTATTGTATGAGGTCTACCCAATGC